AGTACATGTTAACAGTACATGTTAACAGTACATGTTAACAGTACATGTTAACAGTACATGTTAACAGTACATGTTAACAGTACATGTTAACAGTGTATATAGCATAAAGTATCTTTAGTACTATAATAAAGTGGGGGTGCTAGTGGTTTTTCAAAGAATAGTTTAATGTAGAACGTTGGCTTTGGGAGTCGATGGTGGGGGTTAGAGCCCCTTTTCTTTGAGCAGTAGGGTGGATTCTAACCTCCGACGTCCGGTTTACAAGACCGGCGCTCTGGGATGCTGAGCTACTAGTGCATTGCCAGCCTAATGCTTTGTTTTCTGCTAATGCTGCTGCGGGAATGATAAATAAAAAGAGAGCAAAATACGTTAGGGAGGCAACTTGCCCAATAACAATATATGGGTCTTCGACGGGCATTCCACCAATTCATGTAAGGATAGCTACATTTGCAATGAGCGCTCAAAACAGGAATTGGGTGACGGGCCGGAATGTAAGGCTTCGTTGTTTAGATGTGTGGAGGATAGGGACAACCATTAGGACTAGGATAGAGGCTAGGAGGGCTAAGACTCCTCCTAATTTGTTTGGAATTGAGCGGAGAATTGCGTATGCAAATAAGAAGTATCACTCGGGCTTAATGTGGGGAGGGGTAACTAATGGGTTTGCGGGGGTAAAATTGTCGGGATCACCTAGCAGGTTAGGGGCGAATAGTGCGAGACAGGTTAGTAAAATGATCACGCCTGCGAAGCCGAGCAGGTCTTTATAAGAAAAGTAAGGGTGGAAGGAGATTTTGTCTGTATCTGAGTTTAGACCAAGTGGATTATTTGAGCCTGTTTCATGTAAGAAAAGAAGGTGAAGTATAGTCATGGCAGCTACAATGAAGGGCAAGAGGAAGTGGAAGGCAAAGAAACGGGTAAGGGTGGCGTTGTCTACTGAAAAGCCACCTCAGATTCATTGGACGAGAGTGCCGCCTACGTATGGGACAGCAGAAAAAAGATTTGTAATTACGGTAGCTCCTCAGAAGGACATTTGTCCTCATGGGAGAACGTAGCCTACGAAGGCTGTTGCTATCACAAGAAGGAGTAGGACGACACCAATGTTTCATGTCTCTTTATAGAGGTAGGAGCCATAATAGAGCCCTCGCCCGATGTGAAGGTAAATACAGATAAAAAAGAAAGATGCTCCGTTGGCATGGAGGTTTCGAATTAGTCATCCGTAATTTACGTCTCGACAGATGTGTGCGACGGAAGAAAAAGCTGTAGCAATGTCTGAGGTGTAATGTATGGCAAGGAATAGGCCTGTGAGAAGTTGAGAAATTAGACAAAGGCCAAGTAGGGAACCGAAGTTTCATCAAACAGAAATATTGGAAGGCGCAGGTAGGTCAACTAGTGCGTGATTGGCAATTTTCAACAAAGGGTGGGTCTTTCGAAGGCTGGTCATTAGGGTTCCTGTAGTTGAGTAACAACGGTGGTTTTTCAAGCCATGGGGTCGGGTTCGAGTCCCGGGAGGAATCATGTCATTTTTTATGTCTTTGTTATTATCAGGGCTGGTATTAGGGTTAATTGTAGTTGCTTCAAACCCCTCTCCTTATTTTGCTGCACTAGGTTTAGTTGCAGCGGCAGGTGTAGGGTGTGGAATTTTAGTTTGGCATGGGGGTTCGTTCCTTTGCTTTATCTTATTTTTAATTTATCTTGGTGGGATGTTAGTTGTGTTTGCTTATTGTGCAGCTCTTGCTGCTGATTCTCATTGGGAAGGGCTAGGAAGTCGATCTGTTGCTTTGTCAATTTTAATATACGGGGTTATTATAGTAGGCCTTGTTGGATTCCTTTATGGGGGGTGATATGAATCTTCTTGGGTAACTGCAGAGGAATTTCATGAGCTTGCTGTTCATCGAGGGGATGCTGTAGGTGTTGCACTAATATACGTGTCGGGGGGAAAGATGTTAATAATTGCCGCTTGGACTTTGTTATTAACTCTTTTTGTGGTCATAGAATTAGTTCGTGGAATAAGTCGTGGTGCTCTTCGATCCATTTAAATGAAGAGGAGAAGGGTTGCGAAGGTTAGAGTTAGCAGGAAGAAGGTGAGGTAAGTTTTGATTATGCCATGTTGGATATTACTTGTTGTTGTGATTAAAGGAGTGTTCAGTGAGGCTAAAGCTTTTGGGCCTGTTTTTTCAAATCAGGTTTGGTCGATTATTTGACTTGCAATCGTTTGGCCTAGGATTAAGTTTAATTTGGGCATAAGTCGGTGGATTACTGCTGGGAAGAATCCGAGCATGTTGGAGAAATGGTGGGGAATTAATTGGGGTGTGGGTTTAAATTGTTTGTTTGTTAACGATGCTAGTTCTAAGGCAAGAAGTAGGCCTAGAATGGTTACTACCAAGGCAGCTAGTTTAAGCAGTGGGGGTATAGTTATGATGGGTGTCTTAAGGGGAACAATGTTAGAGGTAATTAGGAGGCCTGCAATAATGCTTCCTCAGGCGAGTCGTTTAATTGGGTTAATTACCGCTGGGTTGTTTTCATTAATAGGGGAAAGAGATGAGAATCGAGGGTGACCTATGGAGACAAAAAAGACTACGCGGAGGCTATAGATGGCCGTAAAAGAGGTAGCTAGAAGGGTCATGGCTAGGGCTCAGGCGTTTAGGTAAGAGTTGTTGAGGGCTTCAATAATGGCGTCCTTAGAGAAGAATCCTGCTAGAAAAGGTGTGCCTGTAAGAGCTAAGCTTCCGATGGTTAGGCAGGAGGATGTGAAAGGGGTCAGGTGATGTATGCCTCCTATTTTTCGGATGTCTTGTTCATCATTTAGGCTGTGAATGATTGACCCTGAGCAGAGGAAAAGTATTGCCTTGAAGAAAGCGTGAGTGCAAATGTGGAGGAAGGCAAGTTGTGGTTGATTAAGTCCAATAGTAACTATTATTAGGCCTAATTGGCTTGATGTTGAGAAAGCAACAATTTTTTTGATGTCGTTTTGGGTAAGGGCACAGGTGGCGGTAAATACAGTGGTTAAGGCGCCGAGGCAGAGGCATGTCGTTAGGGCAACCTGATTATTTTCCATAAGAGGGCTCATTCGGATTAAAAGGAAAATGCCTGCAACGACCATGGTGCTGGAGTGAAGTAGGGCAGAGACCGGCGTGGGACCCTCTATAGCAGAGGGGAGTCAGGGGTGAAGGCCAAACTGGGCAGACTTACCAGTAGCAGCAATAATTAATCCAAGTAGAGGAAAGGTTAAATCTAGGCCTTTAGCAGCTGCAAATATTTGTTGCATTTCTCATGAATTAAGGTTTATTGCCATCCAAGCCATGGCAAAAATCAGGCCAATGTCTCCTACACGATTATAGAGAACTGCTTGAAGGGCGGCGGTGTTGGCGTCTGCTCGTCCGTATCATCAGCCAATGAGTAGGAAGGATATAATACCAACTCCTTCCCAACCAATAAAAAGTTGAAATATATTGTTTGCGGTTACTAGAATAATCATGGCAATAAGGAAGATGAGGAGGTATTTGAAGAATCGGTTTATGTGGGGGTCGGCGTGCATATATCAAGATGCAAACTCTAAAATTGATCAGGTTACGTAGAGGGCAATAGGGGTGAAAATAATTGAATAGTGGTCGAATTTGAAACTAATATTAATATCAAAGGTTAGGGTATTTATTCAGTTTCAGTTGGTAATAATAGTTTCTGCCCCTTCGTTTAGGAATAGGAACAGAGGGAGAAGGCTGATGAAAAAAGCTAACTTTACCGCTGTCTTGACTTTAAGAAGTGCCCAGTCATTTTTTTGGGGGTTTGGGCTGAGTGTTGTAAAAACAGGGTATAAAAGAAGCAGGAAAATGGAAATTAAGCTGGATGCTATTATAAGTGCGGAGGGGTGCATAGCTACTACTTGGATTTGCACCAAGAGTTTTTGGTTCCTAAGACCAACGGATGAGCTGTTATCCTTTAGGAGCAGGGGGTCGAGTAGAGCCCTGGAGTTCAACCAAGGAGGCGAGGATTAGCAGTCTTCGTTGCTGGCGAGCCTCTCTCGGTGGATGAGGGGATTTTAACCTCTGTCACTAGAATCACAATCTAACGTTTTTGTTAAACTACATCTACAGGCAGCCCACCCTCAAATTAGTTCGGGCTTAAAGATTAGGAGGCCTAGGGGAAGAAGGTGAAGGACCATTAAGAGGTGTTCTCGGGAGTGGGAGGGCTCTAAGGCAGTAATGTGTGTTGGGAGTTGGCCTCGTTGGGTTATTAAGAATATATAAAGGGAGTATCCTGCCGTAATGAGAGTTCCGGCTCCTGTTAGGGCCAAGGTTCATCATGATCAGTTAAAAAGGGAAGAAATAATTATTAGCTCACCCATGAGATTGGGAAGTGGGGGGAGGGCCAGATTGGCTAGGCTTGAAATAAATCATCACGTCGTTATAAGTGGGAGGGCCATTTGTAGTCCTCGGGCTAGAACTATCGTTCGGCTGTGGGTTCGTTCATAGTTGGTGTTAGCTAGGCAGAAGAGGGCAGATGATGTTAGTCCATGTGCAATTATGAGGATGAGGGCCCCTGTGAAAGCTCAGGGGGTTTGAATTAAAATGGCGCCGATTACCAGGCCCATGTGGCTTACGGATGAATAGGCGATTAGAGACTTTAGGTCAGTTTGGCGTAAGCAAATTGAGCCAGTTATGACTACACCTCAGAGTGCAAAAATAATAAAGGGATAACTTATTTTTTCAGTTGAAGGCTCAAAGACTGTGAGCATGCGCATTATACCATAGCCTCCTAGCTTTAGTAAAACAGCGGCTAGGATTATGGAACCTGCAACAGGTGCTTCTACGTGGGCTTTCGGAAGTCATAAGTGGACCCCATACAAAGGTATTTTTACTAAAAAGGCTAATAGGCAGGCGGCTCATCAAAGTTTGTCGCCGTAGCTTATGAGTTGGATGGGGAGGGAGTATGAGAGAGTGAGGAGTGAAAGGGACCCTACAGAATTTTGAAGGAGAAGGAGGGCTACAAGGAGAGGTAGTGAGCCGGCTAATGTATAGAACAGAAAGTAAGTCCCTGCATTAAGTCGTTCTGTTTGGTTACCTCATCGGGTAATCAGAATCAGGGTGGGGATTAGGGTTGCTTCAAATATAATATAAAATATAATAACTTCGGTTGCGCCGAAGGCCAGAATTAAAAAAAACTGTAAAGATGTGAGGAGGGTAATATACATTCGTTGTCGGTTAATTGGGTCTGAGGCAGTGTGATTTTGGCTGGCTAAAATTATGAGGGGGAGAAGTCAGCATGTTAAGACTAGTAGGGGGGAAGAAAGGGGGTCTGTGGCTAGATATGGGCTAAGGGAAGATCAACCAACTTCTGAGAGGTTAATTAATCAAGTTAAACTAATTAAGGCAATGATAAAGCTGTGGGCGAGAGCAGTGGGTCATAGTCATTTGGCAGGGGCTAGCCAGATTATCGGAATAAGCATAAAGGTGGGGATAAGAATTTTTAGCATTGTAGAAGGTTTAAGCTTTGAAGATGGTCGGAGCCGTGGGTACGAGCGGTAGCTACTAGTAGAGCTAATCCTGCACTTGCTTCACAGGCTGAGAATGCTAGGAGGAGGAGGGGTGAAGCTGAGAAGCTAATTGTGCTTAATTGGAGGGCCCATAGTGAGAGGGCAATAAACAGGGATAGCATCATTCCTTCTAAGCAAAGTAGGGCGGACAAAAGATGGGTCCGATGAAGTGCTAAGCCTGTTAAGCCTAACATAAAAGCGGAGGAAAAAGTAAAGTGAACAGGGGTCATCAGGTTAATTGTGGAATTGAACCACAAACTTTTGAGCCGAAATCAAATATTATCTCTTTAACTAATTACCTATTCGGCTCATTCGAGTCCTCCTTGAAGTCATTCGTAGATGAGGCCTAAGGTTAGAAGGGCTAACACAGCGAAAGCCCAGAGGAAAGTAAGTAGGGGGGAGGGTAGTTGGTCTCCTCAGGGGAGTGGAAGAAGAAGGGCAATCTCTAGATCAAAAAGAAGAAAGAGAATTGCTACGAGGAAAAATCGGAGAGAGAAAGGGAGTCGGGCTGACCCAAGTGGATCAAAACCACATTCATAGGGGGAGAGCTTTTCATAGTCGGGGTTCATTTGTGGTAATCAGAAGGAAACAATAGCCAGAATAATAGAGAGGATGGCGGTAATTATAATAATTGTTGTAACCAAGTTCATTATCTTTCCTTGGACTTTAACCAAGACCAGGTGATTGGAAGTCACTTATACTAGATTTAGTACTAGAAAGATTATGAGCCTCATCAGTAGATTGAGATGTAAAGGAACAATCATACGACGTCTACAAAGTGTCAGTATCAAGCGGCTGCTTCAAACCCAAAGTGGTGTTCAGACGTGAAGTGATATTGAATTTGGCGGAGAAGACAAACTGCTAAGAAGGTTGAACCAATAATTACATGTAGGCCGTGGAAGCCAGTTGCTACGAAAAATGTTGAGCCATATACACCGTCTGCAATAGTAAAAGGCGCTTCAAAGTATTCCAGGCCTTGAAGGAATGTAAAATAAAAGCCGAGAAGAATCGTTAATGCAAGGGACTGAATTGCCTGTTTTCGTTCGCCTTCTATAATGCTGTGATGAGCTCAGGTAACTGTTACTCCGGAGGCAAGAAGAACGGCGGTATTAAGCAGGGGGACTTCAAATGGGTCTAGGGTAGTAATGCCTGTTGGAGGCCAACATCCCCCTAGGTCAGGGGTAGGTGCGAGGCTTGAGTGATAGAAAGCTCAGAAGAATCCTAAAAAGAAAAAAACTTCTGAGGTAATAAATAGAATTATACCGTATCGAAGTCCTTTCTGAACAGGGGGTGTGTGGTGACCTTGGAATGTTCCTTCTCGAATAATATCTCGTCATCATTGGTATATTGTTAGAAGGAGAAGGACGGTTCCCAGGCCTATCAGAGTCATAGAGTTGAAGTGGAATCAAATTGCGGTTCCAGAGGTTATAAGCAGGGCGGCAACTGCACCTGTAAGTGGTCACGGACTGGGGTCGACTATGTGGTATGCGTGTGCTTGGTGGGCCATTAAACGTTTTCTTGTAGGTAGAGGCTTAGAAGAAGAATGAAAACATAGGCTTGAATTACTGCGACAGCAACTTCTAATATTGAAAGCATTAGGAGCAGGACTCCTGTGAGAATCGCTACGGTAGGCTGTAGCGGAAGAAGAACAAATATGCCTGTTGAAATAAGTTGGATGAGGAGGTGGCCAGCGGTCAGATTGGCTGTAAGTCGTACTCCAAGGGCAAGGGGCCGAATTATTAAGCTAATTGTTTCGATAATAATAAGAACAGGGATAAGAAGGAGGGGGGTTCCTTCTGGCAGAAGGTGGGCTAAAGAATAGTTCGGTTGATAGCGGAAGCCAATAAGAACCGTTGCTAGTCAGAGAGGGACGGCAAAGCCTAGATTGATTGATAGTTGAGTGGTTGGAGTATAAGTATAGGGAAGGAGGCCTAGGAGGTTCAGACCTAGAAGGAAAATTATTAGAGAGGTTAAGATCAGGGCTCATTTGTGCCCAGGTTGGTTTACTGGCAAGAGAAGTTGGCGTGCAAATGAGCTGACGAATCAGCTTTGAAGAGTTGCCAGGCGATTGTTTAATCAGCGGGATGAGGGGGCTGGGAAAAGAACTCAGGGAAGAACAAGGGCGACAGCTATAAGAGGGACGCCTATGAAGAATGGGCTTGAAAATTGGTCAAAAAAGCTTAATATCATGGTCAAGCTCAGGGCTCTGAAATAGCCTTTTCGACACATTGAAGGGTTGGGTCGTTGGGAAAAATATGGGCTATGACCTTAGGGGGTAAAATAGTGAGAAAAACTACTCACGAGAATATCAGGACGGCGAACCAAGGTGTGGGGTTTAATTGAGGCATGTCACTAAGGGTGGTTGGAAGGCACCAATCTTTAGCTTAAAAGGCTAACGCTTTGTCCCGTTTAGCTTCTTAGTGAGGCGTCTTCAAGCATTAGGGAAGATCATTTTTCGAAATGTTCTAAAGGTACGGCTTCGACTACGATGGGCATGAAACTGTGGTTTGCTCCACAAATTTCAGAGCATTGACCGTAAAAGACTCCTGGGCGAGATGTAATGAATGCTGTTTGGTTCAGACGGCCTGGGACGGCGTCTATTTTTACACCAAGGGCTGGGACTGCTCATGAGTGAAGTACGTCTTCGGCTGAGACTAGGACTCGAATGGGGGATTCGACGGGAACAACCATTCGGTGGTCTGTTTCTAGAAGGCGGAATTGTCCTGGGGCTAGGTCTTGTGTGGGTAGTATATAAGAGTCAAAGCCAAGGTCTTCATAGTCCGTGTACTCGTAGCTTCAATATCACTGGTGTCCTATAGCTTTAATTGTGAGGTGAGGGTCGTTGATTTCATCCATTAAATAAAGAATGCGAAGGGATGGAAGAGCAATTAGAATCAAAATAATTGCTGGAAGAACGGTTCAGATTACTTCAATTTCTTGTGAATCTAAAATATATTTGTTAGTTAGTTTGGTGGAGACTGTCGCCACGATGATGTAAAGTACAAGTGTGCTAATTAAGAGTACAATCATTAAGGCGTGGTCATGGAAGTGGAGGAGTTCTTCTATTACTGGGGAAGCTGCATCTTGAAATCCTAACTGTGAGGGATGGGCCATTAGGTAGACAAGGCGCGCGGGGGTTTAACCCACAACTCTGCCCTGACAAAGCAGTGTAATAATCCGTTTTACTAGCGTCTTATAAGAAAGTGGCAGAGTGGAGATGTAACTGGCTTGAAACTAGTATACGGAGGTTCAATTCCTTCCTTTCTCGATAGATTGCATTTTTACCTGCACGAATGCTGGCTCTTCAAATGTATGATAAGGGGGCGGGCAGCCGTGTAGTCATTCAACATTGGTTGATGTTATGTCTACTGAATTAACCTCACGTTTAGAGGCAAAGGCTTCTCAGAGGATGAAGAGGAATAAAATAACGGCCACGAGGGAAATAAGGGAGCCGATAGATGAGACGGTATTTCAGAGTGTATATGCGTCTGGGTAGTCCGAGTATCGACGAGGCATTCCAGCTAATCCAAGGAAATGTTGTGGGAAAAATGTAAGATTTACTCCTAAGAACATTACACCAAAGTGGATTTTAGTTCAGGTACTGTGAAGAGTGTATCCTGAAAATAGGGGGAATCAGTGGACAAATCCAGCCATGATGGCAAAGACTGCTCCTATCGAAAGAACATAGTGGAAGTGGGCAACTACGTAGTAGGTGTCGTGGAGGACAATATCAAGAGATGAATTGGCTAGAACAATTCCTGTGAGTCCGCCCACCGTGAATAGGAAAATAAAGCCAACAGCTCAGAGCATAGGGGTATCTCATTTAATTGTTCCTCCGTGAAGGGTTGCCAGTCAGCTAAAGACTTTAACACCCGTAGGGATGGCAATAATTATTGTTGCGGATGTAAAGTAGGCACGTGTGTCGACATCCATTCCAACTGTAAACATATGGTGGGCTCAGACAATGAACCCTAGAAGGCCGATGGCCATCATTGCTCAGACCATGCCCATATAACCAAAAGGTTCTTTTTTACCGGCGTAGTAGGCTACAATGTGGGAAATCATTCCAAACCCTGGAAGAATAAGAATATATACTTCTGGGTGTCCAAAGAATCAGAATAGGTGTTGGTAGAGAATAGGGTCCCCTCCCCCTGCTGGGTCAAAGAAAGTGGTGTTTAGGTTACGGTCCGTAAGAAGCATTGTAATTCCCGCAGCAAGAACTGGCAGCGATAAAAGAAGAAGCACGGCCGTAATAAGAACGGCCCATACAAACAGCGGGGTTTGATACTGGGTAATAGCGGGAGGTTTCATGTTAATAATGGTAGTAATAAAATTAATTGCACCAAGAATTGATGAAATTCCAGCTAAGTGAAGGGAGAAGATGGTTAGGTCGACGGATGCTCCTGCGTGGGCAAGATTTCCTGCTAGTGGGGGGTATACCGTTCATCCAGTGCCGGCCCCAGCTTCGACCCCTGAGGAGGCAAGTAGAAGAAGAAATGAGGGGGGAAGCAGTCAGAAGCTTATGTTGTTTATTCGGGGGAATGCTATATCAGGAGCGCCGATCATAAGTGGAATTAATCAATTCCCAAAGCCTCCAATCATAATTGGTATTACTATAAAGAAAATTATTACAAATGCATGTGCTGTAACAATAACATTATAAATCTGGTCGTCGCCTAGGAGAGCACCGGGTTGGCTAAGTTCAGCTCGAATGAGCAGGCTTAGGGCTGTCCCCACTATCCCAGCCCAAGCACCAAATACAAGATAAAGGGTGCCGATGTCTTTATGGTTGGTTGAGAAAAATCAGCGTGTGATTGCCACAGGTAAGATGGCTGAGGTTTAAGCGGTGGATTGTAGCCCCATATACAGAGGTTTGAGTCCTCTTCTTACCAAGCCCTGAGGTGTTTTACATGTTGGATTGCAAATCCAAAGTAGTAAACTAGCGTTTACTGGGGCTTTCCCCGCCTTTTCCGCCTTGCAGGCGGGGAAAGATAGATAGATGCTCTCTGGTTTGAGCGCTTAGCTGTTAACTAAGAGTTTGCAGGATCGAGGCCTGCCTGTCTAGGAAAGCTCTAGCTTAATTAAAGTACCTGTTTTGCATGCAGGTGATGTGAGTTAAAGACTCGCGAGTTTTACAGGGACTGGAGGATTCTAACTTCCACTAACAGCTTTGAAGGCTGCTGGTCTAATTTAACCTAAGTCTCTTATAGGGAAAGAAGTATGATAATTAATGGGGTGAGGGGGAGTAGGAAAATGGTAGCAATTGTAGAGGTTGAGAGGATTAGTGTGAGATTATGTGTGGGGAGACGTCAGGGGGTAATTCCAATCGTGGTATTAGGGTATAGGGTTAGGGAAAGGGCGTAGGTTAAGCGTAGATAAAAATAAAGACTTAGAAGGGCTGAAAGAGCTGCTAGTGTGGCTAGGGGGATAAGTTCTTGTTTAGTCAGTTCTTGAAGGATAAGTCATTTTGACATGAAGCCAGTGAGTGGAGGCAGACCTCCAAGAGAGAGAAGAATTAGGGGGGCGAGGGCAGTAATTACGGGGGCTTTCGTTCATGAAATGGCAAGTGAGTTAATGTTTGTTGAGTTGTTTAGTTTGAACACAAGGAATGCTGAGAATGTTATGGTGAAGTAGATAATAAGGGCCAGGAGGGCGAGAGAGGGGGAGAATTGTAGGACAAGGATTATTCAGCCTAGGTGGGCAATAGAGGAGTAGGCAAGAATTTTTCGTAGTTGGGTTTGGTTTAATCCGCCTCAACCTCCAATAAGGGTAGATGTAATTCCTAGGGCTAATAGAAGTGAGGAGTTGGTAGGTTGAATTTGAAGAAGAAGAGCGAAGGGAGCAAGTTTTTGTCAGGTAGACAGAATTAAACCTGTAGTGAAGTCGATCCCTTGAATAACTTCGGGGAGTCAGGAGTGTAATGGGGCAAGCCCAATTTTTAAGGCCAGGGCAAGGGTAATAAGAGTAACAGGAAGGGGGTGAGCCATTTGTTGAATATCTCATTGTCCAACGAGTCAGGCGTTAGTAGCACTTGCAAATAATAGTATGGCAGCTGCAGTGGCTTGGGTAATGAAGTATTTGGTAGTTGCTTCAACTGCTCGTGGGTGGTGCTGTCGGGCTATAAGGGGGAGGATGGCCAGGGTATTGATTTCAAGACCTATTCAAGCGAGGAGTCAGTGGGAGCTTACAAAAGCAATTGTAGTTCCAAGGCCAAGTGCAAATAGCAGAGTAACTAAGATGAAGGGAGTCATTAGTAAAAGAAGGACTCTAACCAACATATTTGGGGTATGGGCCCAAAAGCTTAATTTAGCTGATTTTACTAGGAAGTGGTGTAGGGGAAGCACTGAGAGTTTTGATCTCTCCAGGTAGGGTTCAAATCCCTTCTTTCTAAGGAGCAGGGGGGACTTTAACCCTCATAATTCACTCTATCAAAGTGGCCCTTTGTTTCAGGCACAGCTCCAATTATTAAAGGTGGGGGGGTAGTCCTGCAAAAGCAATTGGAATGGCGAGGTGCCAGATGACCAAGGCTAGTGTTAGAGGGAGGAAGTTTTTTCAGATTAAGTGTATTAACTGGTCATATCGAAATCGGGGGTAGGAAGCTCGGACTCAGAGGAAAACGACTGAAAGTAAGGCTGCTTTAGTTATTAGGTTAATTGCGGTTAGTTCAGGGAATATTGGGATGTGGGAGGCTCCGAGGAAGAGCGTGGCAGAAAGTGTATTTATAAGGAGGATATTGGCGTATTCGGCTAAGAAGAACAGGGCGAAAGGGCCCCCTGCATATTCAACGTTAAATCCTGATACTAGCTCGGATTCTCCTTCGGTGAGATCGAAGGGGGCTCGGTTGGTTTCTGCTAAGGTGGAAATATATCATATTGCGGCTAGGGGTCATGTTGGGATAATCAACCAAATACTTTCTTGAGCAACGTTAAAAGTTTGAAGGGTAAACCCTCCTGTAAAGATAATTGTACATAGGAGGATGAGCCCAAGGCTTACTTCATATGAAATAGTTTGGGCGACGGCCCGTAGGGCTCCGATGAGGGCATATTTTGAATTTGATGCTCATCCTGACCCAAGAATAGAATAGACTGCAAGGCTAGAAAGAGCGAGGATAAAAAGAATTCCAAGATTAAGGTCAATGACTGAGTATGGCATAGGTATTGGGGCTCAGAGGGTAAGAGCAAGTGTGAGTGCAAGTATTGGGGCAAGTAAAAAGAGGATGGGGGAGGAAGTTGAGGGTCGTACGGGCTCTTTAATAAATAGTTTTACCCCATCGGCAATAGGTTGGAGAAGGCCGTATGGGCCAACAATATTGGGGCCCTTTCGTAGTTGTATATAACCTAGGACTTTTCGTTCAAGTAGTGTTAGGAAAGCAACGGCTAGAAGAACGGGAACAATAAAGGCCAGGGGGTTAATTAAATGAGTAAACAGTGTATAGAGCATTATTAAGGAGAGGACTTGAACCTCTGTTGAAAGGGCTTAGATCTTTTGCAATACCGGGCTCTGCCACCTTAATTAGCCGTTCTCTCGGGCAGAGGGGTGTGCCCTTTTGCCTGCTTTAGTTGTTTTCAGCAGGTAGGGGCAAGGCGTGCCTTGGGTAGAGGCCTTTTCTTTTCGGTCCTTTCGTACTAGAAAAGATCACTCTCATAGATAGAAACTGACCTGGATTACTCCGGTCTGAACTCAGATCACGTAGGACTTTAATCGTTGAACAAACGAACCCTTAATAGCGGCTGCACCATTAGGATGTCCTGATCCAACATCGAGGTCGTAAACCCCCTTGTCGATAAGGGCTCTTTAAGGGGATTGCGCTGTTATCCCTAGGGTAACTCGGTCCGTTGATCGGCATGTGCCGGATCTTGTTGGTCAGAATTTCTGTTTTTTAGAGCGGGAGCTCTTGAATTTAGGAGTATGTGCTCCCATTCCACATGGGGGTTTTGTATTTCCCCGCGGTCGCCCCAACCAAAGACATTAGGGCAGGTCTCATTTGGTTTGTCCCTTTGTTTCGGGGTGTTTAACATGAACTGCTCTGACGTCTAAAGCTCCATAGGGTCTTCTCGTCTTATGTTCTTATCCCCGCTTCTGCACGGGGAGATCAATTTCATTGACTGGGGAGGGGAGACAGTTAAGCCCTCGTGATGCCATTCATACAGGTCTCCATTTAAAAGACAAGTGATTGCGCTACCTTCGCACGGTCAAAATACCGCGGCCGTTAAACATATAGTCACAGGGCAGGCGGGACCTCTTATTCATTAATTTTGCAAGAGGCGATGTTTTTGGTAAACAGGCGAGGCTTGAAGTGTTTGCCGAGTTCCTTCCCTTCCTTTTAGTCTTTCCCTAAGAGCATTCCAGTGTGGGGTTAACGCTGAATGTTTTGGATGTTTTTCTAGTTAATTTATTTGGAATCCATTTCCCTCTTTGTTTGGGGGCGTTAAAGTTCGGTGGTTAGTCCGTTCCGAGTTACACTTGTGCAGGGAGAGAGTTTGTTTTCTCTTATTACTGATATTAGCATTATTTCTCCACTGTTTGCAGTGGATAGTCTGATATTGAAAGGGGGTTGAGATTGCATTATCGGGATCGATGGAAGGTTGGGTGTACCTGAGCTTTAACGCTTTCTAATTGGGTGGCTGCTTTTAAGCCCACCGGGGTGCTTTACCTTGGGTTAAATATGATCTTTACCCACCTGTTAAGGTTGTGTCCTTTATCTGAGGGGCTGTACCCCCTGAGATTAACTCTCTCGGTTTCTTTGGGTATCTAATTAGGGTTAGTATACGAAATCTGAAGTGAGAAGCCGGGAGGCTGAACTTCTATCCATTTCTCAGACAACCAGCTATTACTAAGTTCGGTAGATTTGTCACCTCTACTCAAAGTTCTTCCCACTCTTTTGCCACAGAGACGGGTTCGCCCTATAATAGGCTGCCCTGGAGTAGCTCACTTAGTTTCGGGGGGCCAAACTAAAGTCCTCTTTGCTTGGGGTTACTGGCTAAATCATGATGCAAAAGGTACGAGTTTGAATCTCTGCTTTTTTAGGCTTTACTGGGTTGTTTCATTTCTCTTTCAGCGTTCCCTTGCGGTACTTTCTCTGTTGCTCCGTGGTTCCTTTTCTGTCGCCCATACTCAGGGGGAAAAATGATTTGTTTGGTTGTGTATTAGTGTATTAGGGGGTATTGATGAGGGTGTGTTGATTTTTGCTGGTTGGGCTAGCTGATAGGCCTCAGGGCAATCCGGTTTGCACGGATGTCTTCTCAGTGTAAGGGAGACGCTGTTCTAATTTAGCTATGCTCTGGTTAATCCAAGTGCACCTTCCGGTACACTTACCATGTTACGACTTGCCTCCCCTCTATAATTTTAGCATTTTAATTAATGTTTTGGTAAGGTTTCGGGGAGAGTGACGGGCGGTATGTACGCGCTTAAGAGCCGTTTTCAGTGGAACACTCTACTTTCCGCTTACTGCTAAATCCTCCTTCGGGCGCACAGGTTTCAGTGCACCTTTCGTGATTCCCTGTATCTTGAGGGAATGTAGCCCATTTCTTCCCCCTCCATTCGCTACACCTCGACCTGACGTACTGGGCAGTGCCGATTTCGCTTACTTTTGATCCTTCACAGGGTAAGCTGACGACGGTGGTATATAGGCGGGACGAGCAAGGAAGGGTGAGGTTGAACGGGGATTATCGGTTCTAGAACAGGCTCCTCTAGGTGGGTCTAAAGCACCGCCAAGTCCTTTGGGTTTTAAGCTAATGCTCGTAGTTCCCAGGCGGACAGCAGATGTATTAAACTGTCAATGTTTATGGCTAAGCATAGTGGGGTATCTAATCCCAGTTTGTGTCTTAGCTTTCGTGGGGTCAGAATATATAAAGCTACTTTCGTGATTGAACTTCTTACCTTCGGATGCGTATAACAGCCCGGAAGGCGTTCGGCTTTAATGTTAAGCTTGCTCTTAACCACCCTTTACGCCGATTTCTAACAACTTGGGCCTCCCGTATAACCGCGGTGGCTGGCACGAGTTTTACCGGCCCTCTTAGCTTTAACTGAGTCAAGTTTTCACTTATGTGTCAATGTTTATCACTGCTGAGTACCCTTGGGGGTGTGGCTGAGCAAGGTGTCGTGGGCATAGTTGAGTGTGCCTGATACCAGCTCCTTGTTCCCGGGCAGGGAACTATAGGGCATTCTCACGGGGGCGCGGATACTTGCATGTGTAAGTTTAGCTAGAGCTGGCAGAAAAGTCAGGACCAAACCTTTGTGCTTGCGGAGCTTTCTAGGGCCCATCTTAACAGCTTCAGTGTCATGCTTTAATTAAGCTACACGAGCAATTTAATATTTAAACTAAAGATAGTCTCATCAGGGGCGAGTAAAATTTTAGTTTAAGAGATCGCTATTTTTAATAGTATAAAAAGATGCATTTTGGATGTTGATCTCCGCTACCTGAGACTTTTCTGTTTTCGAGGGGTTTACAGAAGTATTAAGAATCTCAGGGGTTTAGGGGGTGGGGGGGTTTAACGAGGCTAACCCTTAAGGGGGTTAACAAGGAGATTTTAGGGGAAGAAATAGCATATTATGCTCATGATATCAATAATGCTATTCAAAAAAGAAAGTCATTTAATAATTCAGTTATGTGCGGGTGCGGGATGAGATTACTACCTTGTTAGATGAGCGTCGACGTGCACTGTGAAATGTCAATGAAAAGGAAAAAAAAAAAGAAAAACCCCCTATCCTCTGGAAAGAACGCCCGGCATGGGGGATTATCTCGCCAGCCGCTTGACACCATTAACTTATGCAAGCGTCGATGAAAGTTTGAGGGAGGTAACCAATTCATGGCCCTGAAATAGGAACCAGATGCCAGTAATAGTTCAGTTTAGCGACCCCCACGATTCTTGTCCCTGATCCTCAATAACCGTATGCATTAAGAAATCACAGGTTGGTCGGTTCTTACTGAATCCCGTAATTTAAAACGACGGGATGGTGGTTCTTGGTGTATATTTGGGAATGAACTAAGTGCTAGGGCTTAATTCTTATTCCATGCAGGTCGCAATAAAGCCTTCAGTTGTAAAGATTGTGGATAA